AAAAAATAATAGAAATTCTAAAAATATATAATTAAATAAATTCAAATTAATATAAATTAAATATAGATAAATTAAATATAGAATCTATTTTTAGAATAGAAAAATAAACAATAATAGAAAAATAGACAATTTCGAATTCTATATAATAGAATTCGAAATATATAGTTAATAAATTATAGAATAAATAGAGAAGTTGAGAGAATTCGAATTTCTATTATTATATATATTATATAATTAAATAATATATAATTAAATAATAAAAAAAGTAATTAAGAAATAAAGTAATAAAGATAGAGGCAAAGCCTTTTTTTTCACGCCTTACTTGTTGTATAATGTAACTACTTGCTATGTAATGGAACATAACAATTATCCTTATAATTATCCTTTTTTAATCGGGAGAGATGGCTGAGTGGACTAAAGCGTCGGATTGCTAATCCGTTGTACGAGTTATTCGTACCGAGGGTTCGAATCCCTCCCTTTCCGGTTCCAGTGATGACTTGAATTTTTTTTATCTTTTCTTTCAAATTTCGAAAATCTTTTTGCTTTATTTCTTATTTCAATGTTCTATTTAATTTTCTATTTAATTTCTATTTAAACTATTTAAATAAATTAAAAAATGAATAATTTGAATATTTCATTTATTAATAGTTATTTATAATTTCGAATTTTTCTTTTTATTGAATATTTCATTTCTATTTAATATTTATAGTTAAAAATTGAAATTTCAAATTTCTTTATTTATATTAATATTTCTATGGCAAATTCTATTTAAAATATTAATTTAAAACAAAAATATAGATTCAAATCGAGATCTAGAATAGATAAAGACTGGGTAAAAAGAAATAACATACTAAAATAAAAACATTTTAAAATCAAGAAAACCCTTAGAATTTTTATTCTATTCTTCACGTCCAGGATTACGCCCAGGATCATTAGATAAAAACCCAAAGATGAAGAGAGAAACAAAGAATATAACTACTGTGTAAACAAAGAGTTTAAGAGTAAGCATTAGAAAAGCTCCACGATCTTTTTTGGTTTGGAAAAAAAAATAGATTCTCTATTTTTATACCACATTTTCTATTTTAACACCAAGAAATGAAGTGATTTCTAGAAATAGAAATGAATTTTTCGAAATTCATTTGGAATAAGAGTCGAGTCTTTCTTATAATTTTTTTTCATAACTACAATTAGGGCGCTAATATAATCTGGAATGAAAAAAAAGTTAAGAATGAGAAAAGAAAAATGGGGGTGATCAAAAATTATCGCGTTTATACAATAACTTTAATGTTTGAATTAAGAGCTTAGAGTATAAGACTTATCTGATCTTCTCAATTACTATAATTTTTTTCTCGAATAAATCATGAATTTTTTTAGGATAGTATTAAAATCTCATCGAAAACTTACAGCAGCTTGCCAAACAAAGGCTAATAGAAAAAAGAGTAAAGGGATTACTGGCATAACATCTACGATTGGATTCAAAAAAGCGTAGGCTTCAGGCAATTTTGTGAAGAAAAAATTGCTTGAATAAAGGGCAGAATTAAGACAGATACAAATTAAACTAAAACTATTAAGCATAACAAACATTTTGTTCTTGAAGATAATTGTATTTTGATTGATGACTAAGTTATTAATATGTTATTGATATAAAAATGAATCAAAAAAAAGTAAGGTAGATGAAGAACCCTTCTTTATTTTTATTAAATTTATTGTGTTATTAAACTCACCCAATCAAAAATCCTTCAATTCTCAATTCTCAAATAAAAAAAGAATAGAGGAAATTATATTTTTATACAATATCTTAGTTGAATTATCTATTATGAGCAATCAATTCAGTTGAATTCTATATCTACACATATGAAAATCCGAACAAGACAGTAATATATTTCCTAGATATTTGGATGGGAATTGACGAAAAACCACTATTAATATTAGTTTTTATTAGTGTTGAATAGAAATATAAATGGGGCGTAGCCAAGTGGTAAGGCAACGGGTTTTGGTCCCGCTATTCGGAGGTTCGAATCCTTCCGTCCCAGATATTCTCTATAATCTATCATTCTATATAATCTATCAAAAAAAAAAAAATGTCTCATCCCTTAATTTAACTTCGGTAACTTGAATTGCACTGCACCATATAAGATAGAATATCAAAAATAAATTTCAATGACAATTCTTTAGTCTATCTGATAAAAAAGTCTATCTGATAAATAAGATGATCTTCGAGTATTTCGATACTGATTTTAGCACTCAGTCTGAAAAAATAACAAAACAATTTTCAATTTTCCCCACATCAGTCTTTTTTATCGACTACTGCATTAAAAAAATTGGATATTTTTTTAACCAATTTCCTATTTATTTAAAATCATTAATGAGTTAATCCGAATCTGAATAGGTTTTTTTTATATTATGATGATAAAAATATGTTTAAAACAAAACCTTATTCAAATAATGATATCTAGATAGAAAATTTAGAAATTTAATTTTTTTAATGATTTTGTAGGAGTCCGTGGAACTTGAATAAATGGGAGATAGGCAAATGCGTCCTAGGTACTCACTTGAAGACTTAAAAATAGCTTATTTCGTTTTTTTGTCTTATTTCTTGGAATATTCGAAAATTATCCAATAGAAATTAAGAAATTCAAATTTTTGATTTCTATGTATTGGTTGAACCGATGACTATTCAGGATTCCCTAATAAAATGAATTCCATACTAGTTCAAAACGTAAGGAATGTTATAGTAAAACTTCGTTTGAAATGATATGGTAAAAAGCAACGCGCGACTTGAAGGACATGATTAACTATGGATTCTTACATCTACCTTATTATACCCTAATAAATAATATTAATTTATTAAATAATAATTAAATAAAAAAAAATTAATAATAAATAAAAAGAAATTTTAAATTTAATATTAATTAAAATTAAAAAAGAATTAATAAATAATAATAAATAATATTAATATAATAGTTATATATATAATATAGCATATATTTGGAATTTTATTGAATAATATTATATTCATAATATTATATTCTATATATATATGTTTAATATTTAGAATATTATATAGCATAATATAGCTATAATATATATAGGAATAGGAAAGGAATGAGAGTGCTCCTAACTCGACATCATTTGTTTTGTTATATTTATACACTCGAAATCTCACTTTTTGTTGGGGTATAGTGTAAATCGAAATAGAAAGGATCAAATTCGAGCAAGTTTCAAATCCAAGAATAAATAGAATTGAACAAATTTTTTTGATTCAAAAGTTCAAAAAGAAAGTATATGATGCAAGAATCAACCATTAATCTGATTCTTTTTTTGATAGAAAGAAATCACAAAAACTGATATGTTGCATCCAGTTTGAAAGGATTAAAGACCACCGAAGTAATGTCTAAACCCAACGATTCAAGGGAAAAATAAAGGATCCTGGACCGGTGAAATATCGTTTTCAATTGTCTCAACAATTTGATCAGAATGAAGAATCAAAATAGATTCTAAAATAAACAAAAAGAAAGGCGATTAGAGATCACTCAATCAATGAAATGCTTAAAGGATTTCCTTTGACCTATTTAAAAGTTCTCCAACTTGAGTTAAGAAAGTGCAGATGATTTTTTTTTTTTTTTAGAAAGATTCAAATCATAGTTTAATTGATTTGATCATTTTAATTATTTTTCTCGAGCCTAGGAGGAGAAAACTTCTTATACGTTTCCGCGGGGGGGTTCTACCTCTATCCCAATGATCCGTTTATCGAATCCTTGCAATTGATTTGATGTTCAATGTCGAAAAGAAGGAAGAGATCTTTGGAAAAGTGGGTTTGTATCATTCGATAAAACAAAACCTATTTGAATGCTCCAGGTATTCTATATTTCCTTATAATTTCCTTATAAAATATATCTATCTATTTTATATCTATATATTGTAATATATTCTATATATTTTTCTATTTATTTCTATTTTTATTTGTATATTCTTTTTCTATCTTTGTATAGTATTTTTTTTATTATTAAATTTTCGATTTCTATTTAATTTGAATTTAATTTGAATTTGAGTAATTTATTTAGTTTTAGTATTTTATTTTTATTGAATTTTTTTTTATTAAATTTTATTGAAATTCAATTTCAATTAATTCTTTTGTTTTCTTCAGTGTATATTTATTTATGAACTCAAGATATTCACATTGATATTGACAAGAATGTATCAAATAAATATAATCCCATCTGAGTTAATGGGATTTTATCCGTCGATCTATTTATACCTGTTCTATCCATTAATTTGAATTGTTTCTTCATTCAAGCGATGGGTTTATTAGATTTGTTGTGATATAAAAGTTTTTTTGATTGAAAATATATAGAAATTTAATGTTCTAATGAGAATTCACATTTATTTATCAAATTAGATTTATTATATATATTTTATTCTATTTCTATATATTAGAATAGAATATATTTATATAAAATATAAATATATAAGTATAATTATATAAGTATAATATATATAAATCAAAAATATATAAGTAAAAAAGTCTTTAAATAAAAAAAAAAAATATATATACAATGTATACCTATATAAGTAGAATAGTTATTCTGAGTGAATCTTAGTATAATACTAAATAGAATATTCATTAAGTAGATAATATAACTAAAACTAAGAAATGTAAACAATAACTAAAAGTAAGAATAAATAATAAATAGGGTAATCTAAAAAATTTTTATGTTATCTATATTTTTTAATCTTTTTGTCTGTTCAGGATTTATTTGAAATTCTTAATATTTTATTTCTTTTAATTTCTTGTTTTAATTTTTTGCTAGTTTAATATTTTGATTGTGTCGTGTGATTAAATCGCTTGATTTTTTTTTCTATTTTCTATTTATTTTTATTTAGTTTGATTCCGATTGTATGGACATAATCGAATTTTTTTGGAGGGGTTGCTAACTCAACGGTAGAGTACTCGGCTTTTAAGTGCGGCTAACATCTTTTATACATTTATATGAAGAAAG